TTTAAAATCATTTTCTCGATATGAGCGTTCTATATCGAACAAAAAATTTCAACTAGTCCTTCATTTGAAATTTCAAATGACGATAGTAGTAGAAAGAATACCATGCTATGTTTGGACTTCAAAGGTTTCACTTTAACCATATAATTAGTCCCGCATTATTGGTTGATTGAGAATCAAAGCGGATTTACCAATGAATTACGAAATGCTACGTTTCTTAAATATTAAAAATATCATTTTTTATGAATTGATAAAATTCAATCAATTTCAAAATTCATAAGTAATTCGCGAGATCATGCACCTTTTACTTTAATTTTTTTACTAGTTAAAATGAAACTAATGAAAAAAAAAGTGCAGCTGGACCGGTCCAGCCTATTCTTGAAATAAACAACTCGCACACACTCCCTTTCCAAAAAAGATCAATACACCAAATACTACACTTAGATTTATTGGATTTGTTGCTAAAATATCGGTATTAAACCCGAAACTCCCGGCCAGCGGCCATTGGCCCAAGGAAAGGAAAGAATCGGTTAGATTTTTCATACAATCCCCTTTCTTTTACAGATAGATAAAAAAACAAGAATAGAGTTTCTTTTTTGTATCACTTCCCTTATATCTATACTTCTATATATTCTTATATTCGATTTATATGAATTTCTTATATCTATAGAATTGATTTCGAAATGGATTTTTTCAAAAAAAATTCCTAATCCTAATGAAAATAATACTTATTAGAATTTTAGAATTAGCTATCAAATTGCAAGTTTCGTATCAATTTCGGAATATTTCGTTTGTTGTAAGACTCCTTTTAAGTTTCAATTTCTAAGAACGGGAAGGAAGAAAGCGGATCGGTATGCTAATTACTCATACTCATCCTTAAATCTTTCCTTCCCGGGCAGGGATTAGTGTCCCACATTGTAAATTGTAGGAGTGAATTAGTGATATAATTCAAAAAAGCAAGGAGCAAGTATAAGTCCTGACTAAAATAAATTCAGACAAAAAAAAAAATAAGTAAAAATTTTCTATATCTATATATTTGTGATTGTTTAAGTGTTTAAGACAAGATTAAACAAAAGGATTCGCAAATAACAGCGCTAAAGCGACAACCAATCCATAAATTGTTAATGCTTCCATAAAAGCCAGACTAAGCAATAAAGTACCTCGTATTTTTCCCTCCGCCTCGGGCTGTCTTGCGATCCCCTCTACAGCTTGGCCCGCAGCAGTCCCTTGGCCAACCCCAGGTCCAATAGAAGCAAGTCCGACAGCTAACCCAGCAGCAATAACAGAAGCGGCAGAAATCAGTGGATTCATGATAAGTTAAATTCCTCACAAAAAAAATGGTTAATGATACAATCATTCAATGAATTATAGATGAATTATTCCATCACTTTGAAGTTGGATTCTTAGGAATCCAAAACCAAAGACGTCTATTGGAATCCCTATTGAAATTCATAGTATTAGGGTATTAGATATTTTTTAGGTCATATATAACTATTCAATATCTAATATCCCATATACATGTGTTTCTTCCAGAATGTAAACCAACTTATTTTGATCTTAGATCCATTATAATTCTTTTTGAACGGGAAAAACTCCCTAGCTGAATTCGATAATAGTTGGATTCTAGGCATTCAAGATACACAATTTTGAACTGGCTAATTTCTTTTTTTGAATCGCGTTTTTTAATTCTTCTCTTTCTTTATGATTATTCCGCATGGATCGAATTTACATAGAAAAATTGGTTAAGGCGAATCATTTGATAGAAATTTTCATTAGCATTTTATTCTATTTTCTTTTCTTTCTTAATTTTTTATTCTTCTTGTTTATTAAATTGTTTTTTATTAACTATTTTATTTTATATTTATTTATAAATATAAAATAAAATATCATTTATTAAAATATTCTTTTATTTATAGAAAATAAAATAATACATCCAAACAGGACATTCATTTTAGGAAACCGATCCTTTCGATCTCTTTCGTTTTTTTTAGAATCCCCCCTAAATATTTTGAGTGGAATCTTTTTTCCTATTACGGTATATTATAACTGCCTTATTAGTTATCCCTTATTAGTTATCTATTTTGATGTTCCCCAAGTAGATTATCTTGAATTCCGCTATTATTTTGGTATAAATTTAAAAAACAACTATTTGTAAGTGAAGTCAATGATGACCCTCCATGGATTCTCCTATATAAGCGGCGGCTAAAGTTGCAAAAATAAGAGCTTGAATACCACTTGTAAATAATCCAAGGAACATGACAGGTATAGGAACTACTGAAGGTACTAAAGAAACAAGAACAACAACTACTAATTCATCGGCTAAAATATTTCCGAAAAGTCGAAAACTAAGCGATAAGGGTTTTGTAAAATCTTCCAAGATGTTAATGGGTAAAAGGATTGGAGTAGGTTGAATGTATTTACTGAAATAACCTAATCCTTTTTTGCTAAGACCCGCATAGAAATAGGCTACTGAGGTGAGTAAAGCTAAAGCAACAGTAGTATTTATATCATTCGTGGGTGCGGCTAACTCTCCATGGGGTAACTGTATGATTTTCCATGGTAAAAGAGCCCCTGACCAATTACAAACAAAAATAAATAGGAACATAGTTCCTATAAAAGGAACCCATGGACCATATTCTTCTCCAATCTGGGTTTGGCTCACGTCTCGAATGAATTCAAGGACATATTCGAAGAAATTCTGCCCGTCATTCGGAATGGTTTGTGGATTCCGAACAGCTATACTGGCTGAAACTAATAAGATAGCAATTACAACCCAAGAAGTAATAAGTACTTGGCCATGGACTTGAAAACCTCCTATTTGCCAATAGAAATGTTGGCCTACTTCTACACCCGATATTTCGTATAACACTTTTAGTGTGTTGGTGGAACATGATAGAACATTCATATTACCCTCTGACAGAAATTTCAATTCCAGGAAATTATTTTAATTCAACCATCTCTTTTTCGACTTGCTTATTTGAATTTTTTGATACGAACTAATAACATAATATCCCCACTGATTTTTATCTCATTTATATAATCTAATCAAATTCGAGAATAGTAAACGATTCCATAAATTTCAGGAGTTCAAAACAAAATTTCTATCTTATTATTAATTACGTATTTCGTATATAGTTAGAACGACCCTCACAAATTGCGAATACTAATTTATTAAGAATTAATCGGATTGAAGCTATAGCGTCATCATTTGCTGGAATTGAAATATCTGCAAGGTCGGGATCACAATTTGTATCGATTAAGCAAATTGTTGGAATTCCCAAAGTGATACATTCTCGAAGAGCTGTATATTCTTCTTGCTGATCAACGATAATTATAATATCGGGTAACCCCGTCATATATTTAATCCCGCCCAGATATGTTTGCAAGTGGGATAATTGTCTCTTGAACATAGCTGCGTCTCTTTTTTTTGGAAGACAGTAGAATTTCCCCGTCTTTTGTTCGATTCGCAAGTCCCTGAACTTATGAAGTCTAGTTTCTGTAGTGGACCAATTGGTTAACATCCCACCGAGCCATTTTTTATTAACATAATGACACCGAGCCCTTATTGCAGCCCGCACTACTGAATTGGCTGCTTTCGTTTTTGTACCAACAATTAAAAACTCTTTTCCCTTACTTGCTGCATCAAAAACTAAATCACAAGCTTCTGATAAAAAACGAGCAGTTTTAGTAAGATTTGTGATATGAATACCTTTACGCTTGGTAGAAATATAAGGCGACATCCTCGGATTCCATTTCCTAGTCCCATGACCAAAATGAACTCCTGCTTCCATCATCTCTTCCAAATTTATGTTCCAATATCTTCTTGTCATTTCTTCCCACACTTCCTCTTTCTTTTTTGTTTAAAAAAAAAGTGACGAGGTTGTCTTGAACTAACCAATTGTTCCGACGGAACCTTTTCTTCTACCGTGGATTGGACGTATCGATGTCAATACACAATCCAAACCGCTAACCTCTATTCATTATTATCTGAATTTCCATTACCCCCTCAAGACCATATAGAAAGAGTTTTTCAAATGGAAATTGAATTCCAAAACAAAAGAAAGGAAGTATGACTACACTTTTTTTAGGAATCATTAAATGATTCCTCAGGTGTATCACGGAAATTCTTTTGAACGGCACGAATCAAATAAGCCTGCGTGGTGGAACAAAATATCTCGTATTTCCCCCTCGAAAAAACTCTTCTTTTGACTTTTCAAAGGAATGCTCTTATTCTTATGTTGCCGCAGTAATCTTTTAAATCCGGTCCCAACGGGGATCATCCCACCTATAACAACATTCTCTTTTAGACCTTTCAACCAATCGATACGACCACGAAGAGCTGCTTTGGCTAAAACTCGAGCAGTTTCTTGAAAACTCGCTTCCGATATGAAACTTTGAGTATTCAAAGATGCTCTTGTTATTCCCAATAGGATAGCGCGGTAACAGATCGATTCTTCTAAAGCGCGCCCTGTTCGTTCCGCTCGCAACAATCCAATTAGTTCTCCAGGTAAAAAAACATTAGACATTCCATCCTCGGAAACCAACACTTTTGATGTTATTTGGCGTACAATAATCTCTATGTGCCTATTATGAATTTGCACCCCTTGGGATCGATAAACCTTTTGTATCTTAGTAACCAACGATATACGACTTTGCACTATAGTAAGCTCAGTCCCAATCAAGAATCCCCAAGGAATTCCAAGAATTTTTGTTATATGCTCGTTCCAACCCTCAATTCTTTTTTCTAGGTTCATTGATATTGAATCAATTGAACGCACTTCTAAGACCTGTTCCACTTTTGGAAGACCTTGCGTTATATCACCGGATCTCGATTTTTCATATATAAATGTAACGAATGTATCTCCTTCGTAAAAGATTTCTCCATAATGTCCATGAACGGTTGCTCCCGGAGTGGCCAAATAAGGTTTAGCCAATCTTATTACTACAGAGTCAACTTGAACAAGCAAAACTTGACCCGATTTTAAGGGGGGTCCTTTTTTGGCTATATATCCATTTTGACAAATAAACTGACCGAGACTAATTATTGTGGGTCTTTCTTCCCAATAATTAGGACAATAACTTTGATGGAGAAAATCCCAATTCAAATTGAATAAATTGAAAACGATTTTACTGTACGGATCACGATTTGAAATTATCCCATTTTCATCCATTAAATAATATTTAAGCACTTGAAAAGTCCGTTTTAAATTTTCAAGTTGAAGATATTTAGTTATCAAGATCGGATTATGAGTTAGTAAATAATAAAAGGAATAAAAATTCAAAAAATTAAGGACCGTTCCTAACGGTCCGATCGAATTCCTAATTTTAATTATAGAATCTGTTGAAATGAATTCTTTTTTCACATTGGGATATTTTATATCGTTGAATAGGTCCATTCGGAAACAATTAGATGGTGATAAAATTATCAAGGAAGGATATTCCTTATTGTTATTTAACAATGTACGAATAGTTCCGTGATTTTGGTGGTTAAGTGATTGTTTCGTTTTTCTCTTTTTATAAATGGAATAAAAAGGATTGATGTTGGTCTGATCTGATACATTATCGGAAATGAATCCTGAACCTGAGAGATCATTCCTTTTTCTGCGATACGAAATAGCGGATTTTACTAAGTCGATTCTTAGGAAAGCTCGAACCAAACCATTTGTACTTACTTCAATAAAAGAAGTACAGACCCCCTCGATAGAAGAACTTTTTATGTCTTGGTTCCAATTCAAAATGAAACAAGTCCGAATTAATTGAATACTTGTATCAGAAATTCCTTGAATGGGTTTGGCATTTCCATAAACAATATAATTGACAACTCTAAGTTGCATATTATCCCTTTCTTGTAAAAAATCCGGAGGGAAGAGTGTTGGTAAATTTAGACCATCTGATATCTCATATGTCACTACAGGGCGAACTAAAACAAAATACTTTTTCTTAGTAGATGTGATCCGTTGGACATAGATCCAATTTTTCCATTTTTTAGAGTCCTTAAAATCGATGTTTACTTTTCCTGGAGGTATCAAGATCCCACTGTGTCGGGATATCTTATCGGTCTCCCCAGGAAAATGAATATCTCCTGAAAAGATTTTCAGTTCAATTCTCTTTTTTTTTCTCTCCATTCGGACTAATCCGTCCGCGTAGCTTCTTGTATTTATATTGAAAGCAATTCGTGTATCTATTCCAATGAGACTATTATTTCGTATCATTATCAAAGAAGATTCAGGTAAAATATGCACTTCTTCGGGAATGAAAAAAAATAGATCTAGTTTCATTTGGTATTTTGACTTCAATTCGTTTATTGGTCGAGACTCAATAAAATCCTCTTTTTTAACGATTGAATGCACGCCCAGAGTCCCATATTTAGTAATTCCCGAACTCTTTCTTCTGTATCGGGGATCATCGAAATAAGCAAAAATACTATTATTTCTACGGAAAATACCATTTATTGGTAGTTCAATCGAGATACCTGAATGAGGCATTAACTCTTTCTTTCGTTCTTGAATCGATTGGATTGGAACGAGAAATCTATTTCCTCGCCTTTTTCCCAATAAATGAGAATTCCCGTGTAAAATCGCCGGGTATATGAGATTCCAATGGACGGGTTCTGAATAATTAGGAATCTTGTCTTCTTTTTTTTTACCAGAAAAATATGAACGAAGTAATTTGTATCTTAGTGGAGCATTATTCACCGAGAGAGTCGAAATTGACCCTCGTTCTACAGAAAGGGAATAACTATTCATTTGATCTTGATCCTTGTGCGGTGAAAAGGGGGCTGCACTGGATCTCCACGAACCTCCTGATAATATCCATAAATGACTTGTTTTTGGTAAAAGATGAACATTACTATATGCAAATGTAGACGCGTGGTACACATCATTACTCCAGTGCATTTCTCCCTCTGAGTCAGAATAAATATGTTTTCGAACTCTCTCTTTCAAATTCAAAGTGTATGGTACCTCGCGAATCTCAGCAATTACTTGTTCTGCTTCGACATATTGATTATTTTGAACCAAAAGAAAACTTTTAGGTGGAATAGTTACATTATGTAGAATACCCTCACTCTCAATAGTGACATATAAGGCTATAGAACATAGAAAAGCAGGATGCCCGTGACGCGTACGCGTGGGATGAACGAAATCTTCATTAAATTGGATTTTTCCATTCGACGGGGCTCTTACATGTTCTGCAGTACCACCCGTGAAGACTCCTCCAGTATGAAAAGTTCTTAATGTTAGTTGAGTCCCCGGTTCTCCAATGGATTGACCCGCAATAATACCTACAGCTTCTCCCAACTCGACCAGGTCTCCATGAGTGGGACTCCTACCATAACATAATCGACAGATCCAAGATGTACTCCTACAAGTAAAAGGGGTTCGAATAAATAGTATTTGTGTTTGAAAGGTTATGAATCGATTGACAAGCCCAAATCCAATATCTTGATTTCGGGTGGCGATGCACCGTGAGCCCATATATATATCCTCTGCTAATACACGACCAACTAATGTTTGAATAAAAATTCTTTCGGACTCGGGCATCATCCCATTTCGAGGACTTACGGCAACCCCTCGGGCGGTTCCACAATCTGCTCGCCGTACAACAATGTGTTGAACTACTTCAACAAGTCGGCGCGTAAGATATCCCGCATCCGAGGTTCGTACAGCAGTATCCACAACCCCTTTTCGGGCTCCGTAGCAAGAAATGATATATTCTGTTAAAGACAGCCCTTCGCGTAAATTACTTTGAATAGGTAAATCAATCATTTGTCCTTGAGGATCCGACATTAATCCCCTCATACCTACTAATTGGTGCACTTGAGATGCATTTCCTCTAGCTCCCGAAAAAGACATTATATGGACTGGATTAAGTGAATCTGTCATCCTAAAATTAGGATTCATTTCTTGTCGCAAATATTCACTTGTAGCATACCACACCTCAATAGATTGGCGTAATTTTTCTACTGCGTGCACATTCCCATAATGATGGTGTTGTTCTAAAATTAAACTATGTTCTTCAGCATCTTGTACTAACCATCCCTTAGAAGGGATCGTTAAAAGATCATCAATCCCTAATGAAATGGATGTAGCAGTGGCTTGCTGGAAACCCAGAGTTTTGACTTGATCCAGAATGTGTGATGTATATGCCATTCCGAAGTGATCTATTAATTTGCTAATAAGTTTTTTAATGACAGTTCCGTCTATTATTTTATTGTGAAAGACTAGATTGACTCGTTCTGCCATAAGTCCCTCCATATTCTGCTGATTGGGATTCGACAATGAGTTTGAGTCAATGATTTGAAAACTTCCCTTTCTTGATATTAATCCGGATGAAAATTCAGAGGAAGTAGAGTCCTAGTAGCAACAGAGAGATCAAAATTCACGCCAGTGTCACAAAATCACTTAATTGAGATGCCATATGATTAGTGACCATACGAGCAGGCTCGACAAAACCCTTGTAGAGCTTCTTCGATTTCTCGAAAAAGAGAGATATGACCAATAGTTGTTCGAATATATATACAAAGAATTTCTTTTTTTACACTTCTTACTAAAAAAGAGTGTTCATAAATCTCCTGACAAGTACCCCCAGATTCATAGTGAATCTCGATGGGACCTTCTCTTGAAGCAATAATGCGTTGATCGATTCGCCAGCGGAGCCAAAAAGGACTATCTAAATTGAGTCTTTTCTGTCGATAAGCTCCAATTGCATCATAGGAATTACAAAAAAAAGGTTCTTTTTGTTTCTTAGACTGATGATTATTATCATTAATTCTTTCATTTTGATACTTTCTTCGATTCCATGGATTATACCTATTTCTACAAATACCTCGGCGATTCCCAATGGTTAATACATATAGRCCAATAAGCATATCTTGGGTTGGTACGGAAATAGGATCCCCAATAGCTGGAGACAAGAGATTCATATGCGAAAACATAAGTAAATGGGCCTCCGCTTGAGCCTCCAAAGATAAGGGTACATGAACAGCCATTTGATCCCCATCAAAGTCTGCATTGAATCCCTTACGAACTAATGGATGTAAACAAACAGCACGTCCTTCGACTAAAATGGGTTGAAATGCCTGTATGCCTAATCTATGCAAAGTGGGCGCTCTATTCAGCAATACGGGGTGCCCCTGCATAACTTCTTTCAATATTTCCCATACAATTGTATCTTTTTCCCGAATTTGACTCTTAGCAACTCCTATGTTCGAAGCAAGATGTTGTCTAATTAGTCCCCGAATTACAAATGTCTGGAAAAGCTCTATTGCTATTTCCCGAGGCAATCCACATCGATGTAGTGGAAGTGAGGGTCCTACAACAATGACAGAACGACCCGAATAATCAACCCGTTTGCCAAGCATAGTCTCACGAAATCTTCCCTCTTTTCCTTCAATTACATCAGAGAACGACTTGTAAATCTTATTATGACCRTCCCTGATTGGCTGTCCGCGAATTCCATTATCAAGAAGCGTATCTACGGCTTCTTGTACCAATTTCTCTTGACACATTACTAATTCCCCCGGTGTAGATCTATTTGTTGTTAATAGATCGGTAAGCGTATTGTTTCGATAGATGACTCTTCTATAGAGTTCATTAATATCCGAGCTCATTAGCTTACCCCCATCTATCTGAATGATGGGTCGTAATTCAGGAGGAAGAACTGGTAGTAAACATAAAACCATCCATTCGGGTTCGATATTTGTTCGAATAAAGTGTTTAGCTAATTCTATGCGTCTAACCAAAAAATCCCTTCTTCTTCCAATTTTGCGATCTTCCCATTCATTACCCGTGGTTCTTTCTTCGCCTAATTCCTTCCATTCGACTACTGAATAATCTAGAATACTTCGCAAATCTATATCGGCTAATTGTTCTCGTATCGCCCCTGCTCCAGTACAAATTTCTCGATTTCGAAATATATCGAAGCCTTGAGTAGTAAAAAAAACCGGGATGCCGTATTTCCAGGATTGTATTTCATATTCGAATAACCCTCGTAATCGTAAGAA